TTTCCACATCCTTCTTTCTTTTTTGCTCTACCTATCTATATAGGTAGAGATATAGGTAGAGAATGTTCTTGTCATTTTTTTTTAGGGGGGCGACAAAATTTAATCTGCTGGGTCATTGTACATATGCATTTTAGTTAGTAATTCCTAATTCTAATTTCATTTCAAGCAAAAACAAATGATCTTGAACTAAAAGATCGGGTTATCTATGATCTATGTATTAGAATATCAAACTAGAACTATATATGTATTACAATATACAATACAAATAAAGAATTAAAATAAATAAGAAAAAAAAAAAAAGAGAAAATAAAATAAGAAGGAGGATTTTAAATGCGAGATATAAAAACATATCTCTCAACGGCACCTGTGCTAACCACTCTATGGTTTGGGTCTTTAGCAGGTCTATTGATAGAAATTAATCGTTTATTTCCAGATGCCTTGTCATTCCCTTTTTTTTCATCCTGATTGAATTATTGTATTGATCTGTGAAGAAATGAAGAAGATTTGAGATACAATTCTACGTAACACGGCTCCAATTTCGCTCCCTTTTTCTTTCCTATCCTAAAAAAAAAAAAGAAAGAGAAAGAGTGTATCGAACCTGAGTCAAAATACAGTGAATCTACGATAGAATTTGGGGGAAAAGAAATGGAAATGTGGATCCATTCTAGGAGAAATTCTAACATAGAAAGAAGAAAATACTGAGATTAGGATAGGAATAATTCATAGTTAGAAAAAATTGTATTAATTAATTATTACGATATTCTTAATATTCTTCTATTAATGAATATGACTCTCTTTCTTTATAGTTATAGTACTTCGAAGTCATTCGAATTATAATAATTCGAAAAAGAAAATAGTTACGAATTCCATTTCTAGTTAGTAACTTTTATTAATATATTCTTCTATTTTCTTAATATATATATTCTTTTTTTATTTTCTTTTTATTTGGTTCGGGTCAAAAAGAAAATGAAGAGAGTTCTAAAGTAAAATCGATCCAAAAATAAAAGGAGGTTCATGGCCAAGGGTAAAGATATCAGAATTAGAGTGATTTTGGAATGTACCTGTTGTGTTCAAAAGGGTATCAATAAAGAATCGCCGGGCATTTCTAGATATATTACTCAAAAGAATCGACACAATACACCCAATCGATTAGAATTGAGAAAATTTTGTCGCTATTGTCAAAAGTATACGATTCATGGGGAAATAAAGAAATAGATGTAACGGAATGCGTGTGTGATTTTTCCAAGTAGTGGGAAGAGTAAGAACTTTACATCTTAACATATATAATAAATACAAACCAAATCCTATTTTGGTCGAATCTTAAATGAATAAGAAAAAAAGAGAATTCTATTTTATAGATTCTTTTATATATAAGGAATAAACAAACAAGGAATAAGCAAACCATGGATAAATCCAAACAACCTTTTCGTAAATCCAAGCGATCTTTTCGTAGGCGTTTACCCCCAATTGGATCGGGGGATCGAATCGATTATAGAAACATGAGTTTAATTAGTCGATTTCTTAGTGAACAGGGAAAAATCTTATCTAGACGAACGAATAGGTTGACCTTGAAACAACAACGATTAATTACTATTGCTATAAAACAAGCTCGTATTTTATCTTCGTTACCTTTTCGTAATAATGAGAAACAATTGGAGAGAGTGGAGTCGATCCCTAGAACTACTGGTCCTAGAACCAAAAAGAAATAGATATACTTCAATCGGAACTCAAGCTCATGTTAATGTTTTGCTCGAAAAAAAAACTAGAATCCAGATTTGATTCTTGTATTATAAAAAAGTAAAAATGGGGAAGAAATCTTTTTTTCTTGAAAGATGTTCGTTTATTCCTACTACTCAAATCTTAATTTCTTTTTCTTCTATCTTCCCGGAGTCCATTCTCCGGGAAATCCTGTTTCAATCATTCTTGTTTACTGTATAATAGATTCTATTAAGATTCTTTTATTTGATTTGTATTTTCTTTTTGATTGATGATTTTATTTGAAATAATATCAAAACAATTCTTATTTGATAGGGCTATTTGTGCAAGTATTTTACGATTCAGAAGCAATTGTCTCTTGTACAGATTATGGATGAATAGGCTATAACTATAGAATAGTCTATCCTCACGAGTTACCGCATTTATCCGAGTGATCCACAAACGACGAAAATCTCTCTTTTTCCTGCTCCTATCTCGATGAGAGGAAACCAAAGCTCTCATTCTTTGTTGAGTAGTCGTTCGAGTAAGTCTTGAATGAGCCCCTATAAAGGTTGATGCAAATAAACGAATCTTTTTTCGACGTCTCCGAGCTGTATATCCTCGTTTAACTCTGGTCATTGAATCAAATGAAACTTTCTTGAATAACTAATTGATTTCTCTTCTTTCAGTCATCCTTTTCCTCCGGTCGATTAATAACAAAACGGATTCTTCCGATATATAAAATATAAATTCCAATGGCTTTTGCGACTATGACCTTCCCGACCACGATTTTTTCTTTCTTCAAAGTATCTCGCCTGGAAATAAGAAATTCGACTGCTACTAAATAAAAAAGAATAGTGGGTTCCCTCGTTTCTATGGCAACTTCTGAAACGGTGAGGTCCTCTCTATACACCGGAGCCTCTTCTTTCATTTCATCAAATTTTATTGTGAACTTGTATAGTTCACACTCTTTGGCTCTACCCATGCATTTTTCAATTAAAATTCTTTTTTCAATTCTAATTATCTAATTAGAAAGTAATAACCCTTTTCACAAAAAAGTTATCCATACAGTGACGGCATTTAATTCTGAAAGTTGGCTAGGTAGCTGACCCTATTAGTCCGTTTTTCAAGAATAGGAATAGGAGCATAACCTTTTTCCTCCGCTTAATGGATAACTATTTGTTACCAATGGAGAATTCCTTCTCATCTCAAACGGAGTGATTGGATTTGCACCAATAGAAACCATAAATTCATAACATAATTAGGTAGCTGATAGATCTTCATTTTTAGATAAAAGTCAATTAAAAGGCCGTCTTCTACTCTATTTATCCTAATTCATTGGTAGTGGTCGTTGATACTGGTTTGCATTTCTTCAAACTCATGATCTGAACTGAACGAGTCGCACATACACCCTAGTACATGTTCCTCGACGCTGAGGACATCCTCGAAGAGCGGGAGATTTCGTGACATTTCTTATTGGCTGTCTTGCGTTTCTAATAAGTTGTTTAATGGTTGGCATGGCATGTCTATAGAATCTCATTCTAGATAGAATAGAGCGAGTTGGCTTAGATCGATCTTAACCTGATGGTTGATGATTATGAATGATTTCTATTCATACGGAAATTTCTAATTTTTCAATGGAATTCTTATATTTATAAGGAATTCCCAGTATTTTCATTTTCGACCGCTACAAGATCAACGATGCCATGAGCTTGGGCTTCTGTTGCTGACATAAAAACATCCCTTTCCATATCTTCGGATATAACCCATAAAGGGTTGCCCGTTCTTTGTACATAAACTTTTGTGAGAGTTTCGCGAAGCTTCAATAGTTCTTCTGCTTCCAGGATAAATTCCCCTGCTTGTGCCTCGTAAAAAGAACTAGCAGGTTGGTGAATCATAACCCTGATGATATTGATATAACATCATGAACGGTTCTTCTATCTAAATATCGCACGATTGGGTTAAAGTAAGGGGGAATCAAAATAACAATAAAAAATAGAATTAAACAACCGTACGGGCATCTTTTGAACATTGCATACGGCTCTGCAATGGAATTTCTTTTTTCGATAGAATTTCTTCTATGGAAAAGAATAAATAGAACCCATCCGATCCGATCCAAATCGTTAAATGATCCATTTACCACCCTTCCTTTCGTAGTAGTAAAAAAGATACTATGATGGTTCTGTTGCTTTATATATTTATCTCGTCTGTGGTTTAGCAATCCCAAAGTTTCTTTTTGATAAGGAGAAAATGATTTTTTCCATTTTTTTGACTCTTTCTCTCATAACATAAAAATAAGAAAAGAAAGATACTTCTGGTGTGGAAGAATAATGGTTTGTGACGCTGAAATTGACTCTTGCTTGACACATAAATCAAATTGGGAATAACCCTTTTTTCATACTACTATCTCGATACAAAATCTCATGTGAGAAAAAAAACAATAATGGTTTGTTCATATCGAACTCGAAGTGCCATGCTATTATTACTTATTCTTTATTTGATTCATATTCGATACAGCGAAGGCATAGTATTCTTTTTTTTTTTCTCAAATAAAAAAACTCATTGGCGCCAAGCGTGAGGGAATGCTAGACGTTTGGTAATTTCTCCTCCGACCAGAATGAAAGATCCCATTGAAGCGGCTAATCCCATACATATTGTATGTACATCCGGTGACACAAATTGCATAGTATCATAAATGGCTATTCCTGGTATTACCCATCCGCCTGGAGAATTTATAAACAAATAAAGATCCCTAGTATCATCTTCTATGCTGAGATATACCATGAGACCAACAAGTTGATTCGAGATCTCACTATCAACCTCTTGGCCTAAAAAAAGTAATCTTTCTCGATGAAGTCGGTTGATTAGGACAAAATTGTATCCCTGAGGAGCCGTACGTGCACCTTTGGATGCATACGGTTCGAAAGAATTGCGAAAAAAAAATCAATGTGTTGATTCCAGTCCTATTTCTTTTTTTTTTACATGAGTTTTGCCCTCCTTCCCTTCCCTATATTTTAGAATGTAAAAAAGAAAAAAGAATTTTATGAACTTATTGAACTAACTTCTCATTGATGTATTGTTTCATCGAAATTCAAATAACGATGTAATTTTCTTGTTACTGAATGGGCCTTTCAATTATTTTAGGTTCTTGTTCTACTCCGGGGGAAGATTTGCCCGAATTCCATTTGCGCATATAGGTCAAATGATTCCAGTACCACTTCTTTTTTTTTTCAATTGTTTGATACCTTTCCCCAAAATATTTGATGTATTCATCATACTACTCCATTTTTAGGAAGTTTTATATT